AGGATTGCCCATTTTTAATTCCGGGGTTTCTCTGAATTTGGAAGTTATCACTTAGCAGGTTTCCATACCAAGGCTCAATTTAATCAAGTCCGTAGCGTCTACCGATTTCGCCATATCCCCTTTTGCGACAGGATCCAGTTGTAATTCTATTCAATTCTTTTATTTATTTTATTTATCTTGGAATCAAATCATTGCGTTGAATTTATTAGATAATGATTCTTATATCTAAAAGTGTATGCCACTATTTTTTTTTTTTTTTTTTTCCATTCTCTATCATTTCCATTGTATTGAATGAACCCTATTTGTTCCAATCGGACATGATTCTATCATTGATGCGCCTCCAATTCAATATGAATAGATATATCCCACCTCTATATCTCTCCTCCCTTAATTTTGACTTTAAAAGCGCAATTTGTAATACTGGAAGGATCGATACTCAATTACTTACTTTTTTTTTTTTTTTCGCCCTATCTTCTCTGAATGACAACAAAGGAATGTCTTAATTATAATTTTAATTATATCTTTATAATAATAATGTCTTTATTCTTATCTTATGAATGGATTCACTATCATTAATATTATATAATATATTATATAATATAATTAATTATATTATTTATTTAGAGATAATTAATAATTATTTAGCATAATTTGGTATAACTGTTCTAAGAAATAATTATTACTTTTCTAAAATATAATATCAAATTGAATTTGATATTATATTCTTACATCAAGTAATAATTATGAAAATATTATGTATTTTTAAGTATTATTATTAAGTAATTATTAATATTATGAATAAAAAAAAAAATAAATATTAATTAAAATAAATTAATAGCTAATATATTAAATCTGGTAGTTTCCGGACTCCCTATTCACTATTTATATTTCTGCTATGTGAGCCCGCTTAGCTCAGAGGTTAGAGCATCGCATTTGTAATGCGATGGTCATCGGTTCGATTCCGATAGCCGGCTTTTACCTATCTATTTTTTCATGATTGATAATATCTTCTCCCTCCTTTCTTCAAATATCGGTCGCTGATCTATTATGTCGTGTTAACTTGCAACTATGAATAAAAAATAGATTGGAATGGAGCAATTAGATCTATACAGAACAAATCATAAAACAGAGACTTAACTTCCTTACTATCATATACAAAAAAATATAGATATTGATACAATGCATTTCATTCTATTTTCATTCTACTTTAGTATTGTATACTTCAGTAGATTTAGCCTTGCTTTGTTTATCCTTTAGTTCAGTCTTAATTTAGATTTTTCTTTAAATTTTTCAATAAAAAAAAGGAGTTTTATGTCTCGTTACCGAGGGCCTCGTTTCAAAAAAATACGCCGTCTGGGGGCTTTACCAGGATTAACTAGTAAAAGGCCCAGATCTGGAAGTGATCTTAAAAACCAATTGCGTTCTGGGAAAAAATCGCAATATCGTATTCGTCTAGAAGAAAAACAGAAATTGCGTTTTCATTATGGTCTGACAGAACGACAATTACTTAGATATGTGCATATCGCTGGAAAAGCCAAAGGGTCAACAGGTCAGGTTTTACTACAGCTACTTGAGATGCGTTTGGATAACATCCTTTTTCGATTAGGTATGGCTTCAACCATTCCTGGAGCCAGACAATTAGTTAACCATAGACATATTTTAGTTAATGGTCGTCTAGTAGATATACCAAGTTATCGTTGCAAACCTCGAGATATTATTACTACGAAGGATAAACAAAGATCGAAATCTCTGATTCAAAATTATATTGCTTCATCGCTCCGGGAGGAATTGCCAAAACATTTGACTATTGACTTATTCCAATATGAAGGATTAGTAAATCAAATAATAGATAGTAAGTGGATTGGTTTGAAAATAAATGAGTTGTTAGTCGTAGAATATTATTCCCGTCAGACTTGAACCTAATGAAAATAACAAGAAAGGTTCAGACAATTTGACTTTATACCATACCCTTTTTTTGTTGAAGGAAATAGATTTAAGAGCCTTGATCCACATTTTTTTTTTTTCTTATTCACGTATCACAAATGGATCGGCAGTAGGATTTTTTTTTTCTTTTCCCATATTTATATTTTACGTACCACAGTAATGTAATTAGGAATAGAGAATCTCTATCAAATCAAATAAAGTTCTTACTTACTGTTGGAATAATGCTATCAATTGTTATTTGAATTTTATTTGATACATTGTGATCAGTAACGTTGATGACTCGATAGAAACGGAAAGAGAGGGATTCGAACCCTCGGTAAACAAAAGCCTACATAGCAGTTCCAATGCTACGCCTTGAACCACTCGGCCATCTCTCCTACATAATCATAATCTTATTATTGACCAGAAACCAAGTGAAGTGAATAGCGAGTCATTCATATTATTTATTCCAGTACGGGTAGGACCCATTACTGGTTACATAGGACTAAAAGATTCCTTTCAAATTTCATATTTCTCAACACCAATTTACTTAATGGATTTTTATATTTCAATTGTATGACGCATACGCATTATGCAAACAAAAGAGTATGGTTACTCTCCTCTATTTTATCATGGAATTCTTATTCCATTCTTTATTTTTCCTCTTTTGATTATAACCAAATCAAAACTTTTCGAGTTACCAGAATCTATAGTCAAATAAAGTCCTTGGTTAGTCAACTTAGAGAAAATCGTAATAGTTCTGTTTATCAGTATACTACTTAATTTGTAGGAAATCCAATCTCATTCAAATATTTCATCATCCCCCTTTGGGCACAATTTGAGCGGAATATCCACATCTTTTTTTATAATTAGTCTATTTTTATGATATTTCGTACTACTGTACAATTTGGATAATTTTCCTTTGGGAAAATGAGAAGAATTATAGAATGGATTGTTAATTATGCCTAGATCCCGAATAAATGGAAATTTTATTGATAAGACTTCTTCAATTGTAGCCAATATCTTATTACGAATAATTCCGACAACTTCAGGGGAAAAAAAGGCATTTACCTATTACAGAGATGGTGCGATTTGATTTTTTTTCTTGCTTTTTTAGACCTTAATCTGAGAGAGAAGCGTGGTTCGGGATAGAAAATAGAAAGAAACAAATTTTTTTTTTAAACCAACGCTTGGTGAAGGTGAAGTTTAAAGATAGAACAATTCCTTCTGTCGTGTATCCTCGATTGATAGATACGGCTTCAGATGCTTTAATTATCGATTTTAGTATTGAGCGAAAGGTTACACCTATGGGTTCTGGATTGCGGGTCAATACTACGCCACTAGTACCAATGGGCGGCATAGAGGAAGAAGCACTACTCTACGGAATCAACAACACGAAAACTTTGTTATATTATAAATCACCCCTTCCCCTTCTCGGTATTGGGACTAATTAAGAATGAATGGTTGGGACAACAAACATCCATCTCGTTTGTACTTTGGATACCCATATAACCATCAAAGATTGTTGAAGTGACTGATTCCTGGAAATAGAAGGCGTTGTGAACAAAGAAATTGTTGGAGTGACTATTTTCATCTAGCACTAATACAATTGGTGTTAAGAAAAGACCTCTTTCGGGAAGGCTGGCTAGAAATTTCTTGTAAAAATACTAGCCCCCATCAGTTCATAAATGAGAATAGTGAAATCTTGATTCCAGAGATTATGTCCCTTAGTACTATGCACAGAGGGGAGGAGCCGTATGAGATAAAAATCTCATGTACGGTTCTGGAACGGAGATTCTTTGAATAGAATGAACGGCCGTAACGGATGTCGGCTCAATCCGAAGGAAATTATGCGGAAGCTTTACAGAATTATTATGAAGCTACGCGACCAGAAATTGATCCCTATGATCGAAGTTATATACTCTATAATATAGGCCTTATACACACAAGCAACGGAGAGCATACGAAGGCTTTGGAATATTATTTCCGGGCACTAGAACGAAACCCATTCTTACCACAAGCTTTTAATAATATGGCCGTGATCTGTCATTACGTGCGACTATCTCCATTATAGAAAAAAGATAAAGGCTAGTAAATACTAGAATAAAATAGGCTTTCTACATATGTATCGTCCAAAGCAACGATTTTTATCAGCTGTAGCAAGGAAAAAGACTTCAAATATAAATGAATAAGTACGCCTATATACTCTATGGATAAAGGATCGAATTGATAGAGAAAGCACCGTAAAGATCAATTAGCAAGTTATTAGATCGATACAGTTAAGAACTGCTTACTTATGTCATAATATGAGATATAAAGTTAGGAATCTACTTATGTAATAGAGTCGATCTACTAAAGTATTGAGCAGCGGTGTAGCATCAGATCCCAAAGATAGTAAGTTCTTTTTTCTTACGGAGGAAAGTCTTTTTCAAAAATTCTATATGAATTTCATATTATGAGATGAAACCGAGATAGTTACCTTTCAGAAAATCCTAACGATATAGGGGGAGTTAATTCTTATGAAGGTAGGAGAAAAGATAAAACTGATTATTGATCAAAATTAGAGTTTGAAACTTATGTAATTAACTTAACTTCGTCTGGTTAACCCAAGAAAACTAGGATAGGTTTATGAAAAATCTAATTCAGTTAGCATAGGGTAGATTAAAAAGATGGGACACAAAAAGAGTCGATTGCTGAGCCGTATGAGGCAGGAAACTCTCAAGTACGGTTCTAAGGGAAGGAATTTAATCACCTATTCCGACCGGGGAGAACAGGCCATTCTACAGGGTGATTCTGAAATTGCGGAGGCTTGGTTCGATCAAGCTGCTGAGTATTGGAAACAAGCTATAGCGCTTACTCCAGGTAATTATATTGAAGCACATAATTGGTTGAAGATCACGAGGCGTTTCGAATTCGAATAAAAGCACTCTTTTTTTTTTTTTTTAATTAAATTTATTAAAATAAAAATGGTGATTGGATCCATCAATCAACTAAAATAGATAGTTACTATGAGAAGATCCAATCAAGAATTTCATTATATCTCTTCCTCCTAAAAAATTCTATTTTGTATAGTATCC